AAACTTTTCTCCTTATAAAAATAAAACGAATAATAAAAGAACTTGAAAAAGTAAATCCAATTTTATTATTTGAATTCAGGAAGTTGAAAGTATATGAACTAAATAAAAATAGAAAAGATTTCCAAATAAATATTCAAATTAACCACGAATTGACTGTACCAATTCGATCTATCAATTGGACAAATTATTCACTCCTAGAAAAAAAAATGAAAGATCTTTCTGATAGGATAATCAGAATCAGAAATCAAATAAAACAAATCACAAAAGACAACAAAAAAAGAGTTTTAACTTATGATGATAAAAGGAAAAGATTGGAATCACAGAAATATAGTTGGCAAATATTAAAAAGAAACAATATTCGATTAATACGTAAATTACATTATTTTATGAAATCTTTCATTGAAAAAATATACATGGATATCCTGTTATGTACCATAAAAATTTCCAGAATAAATACACAATTTATTTTTGAATCAACAAAAAAAATTCTCAATAAATCTATTTATACCTACAACGGTGAAACAAATCAAGAAGGAATTGATGAAACAAATCAAAATACAATGAACTTTATTTCGACTATAAAAAAGTTGTTTTTAAATACTACTAATACTAATATTAGTAATAATAATTTCAATAAGTATAGTGACTCATCTTACTTCTCCCAAGCATATGTATTTTACAAATTCTCACAAATCCAATTACTTAACAAGTCTTACTTGAGATCTGTATTTCAAGATCACGAGACCCATAATTATATTAGGAATAAAATCAAGGATTATTGTATAACACAAGGAATATTTGATTACAAATCAAGGCATAATAAAATTCAAAAATCTGGAATGCATGAATGGAAAAACTGGTTAAAGGGTTTTTATCAATACAATTTTTCTCATATCAAATGGTCTCGATTAGTACCGAAAAAGTGGCGAAATAGAGTCAATCAACTTCGTATGATTCAAAATAAAAACTCAATTAAATTGAATTCATATAAAAACAAAAAAGACCCATTAAGTCATTACGTAAATGAAGATTATTATGAAATGGATTCATTAACAAATCAAAAAGAAAAATTTGTTAAAAAACACTACAGTTACAAATACGATCTTTTATCCCATAAATATATATATTATGGGGATAAGAAAAACTCATATATTTATGGATCAGCATTACAAGTAAATGAGAACCAGGAGATCCCATATCTATATAATTTAAATACACTGAAACCCGATTCATTTTATGGATTGGTAAATCCAGCTATTGGTAATTATTTAGAGGAAAGATATCTTATTAATACGAATAAAAATCTGGATAGAAAATATTTTGATTGTAAAATTATCCATTTTAGTCTTAGAAAAAATCTCGATATGGAGACTTGGACCAACGGGCATATTGGTATCGAGATGAATCAAAATACTAAGACTAAAACTAATAAATATAAAAAAAAAATAAAAAAAAAAGAGATTTTGATTCATCAAGAAATTAACTCATCCAATCAAAAAAAAAACTTTTTTGATTGGATGGGAATGAATCAAGAAAGGTTATATCATAATCGTACTATATCAAAACTCAAATCTTGGTTCTTTCTAGAATTTGTGCTACCTTTTGAGACATATAAAATTAACCCGTGGATTATATCAATCCAATTTCTTACTTTAGATTTTTATAGAAATGCAAATATTAGTCAATATAAAAACAGCAACGTAAATAAAAAAAAAAAACCTCTTATATTATCTAATCAAAAAGAATATATTGATTTCGAAAATTCCAACCAAGAAAAAAACGAACAACATCGCCAAAAATATCTTGAATCAGATCTACAAAAAAAAGATATTGAAGAGGATTACGCGGGATTACACATTAAAAAACATAGAAAGAAAAAAAAATCCAAGAGCAACAAGGAAGCAGAACTGGATTTATTCCTGAAAAAATATTTCTTTTTTCAATTAAGATGGGATGACCCTTTGAGTCAAAAAATGATCAATAATATTAAGGTATATTGTCTCCTACTTAGATTGACAAATCCAAAGGAAATTGCTATATCCTCGATTCAAAGAGGAGAGATGTGTCTGGATGTAATGCTAATTCAGAAGGATCTTGCTCTTACAGAATTGATAAAAAGAGGAAGATTGATTATCGAGCCGATTCGTTTATCTATAAAAAGGGATGTACAATTTATTATCTATCAAACCATAAGTATTTCATTAGTTAATAAGGGTAAAAGCCAAATAAAAATTAATCAAAAATTCAAAAAATATATATATGTTGATAAGAAAAATTTAGGCAAATCTATTGCACTCCATAGTGATATGCTTGTGAATTATGATTTCCTTGTTCCTGAACATATTCTATCCCATAGACGTCGTAGAGAATTGCGAATTTTAATTAGTTTTAATTTATGGAATTTGAATGGTAGGGATAAAAATCCCCTATTTTGCAACGAAAAAAAGATAATAAAATTTTTGAATGAGGACAAACATATTCATAGAGATGCAAACAACTTGATTAAATTCAAATTGTTTCTTTGGCCCAATTATCGATTAGAGGATTTAGCTTGTATGAATCGCTACTGGTTTGATACCCATAATGGCAGTCGTTTTAGTATGTCAAGGATACATATGTATCCACAATTTAAAATAAGTTAATAACTTATTTCCCATATATCGCATGGCCTATTCGATATATGGCGAAAGATATAGGTGCGCAGACATTATGTTACATTTTAGTACATGATATTGATTTCATGGCATATCAATTCGCAATTAGATCCAATCCAGGAAAATTTAGTAAAATATTTTTAGGTACAAAAAAATCACTCTCTTTCGTGAATGTGTAAATGTATTATATTTTATTCTATCTAAATCCCATTTTATTTCAAACATAAAATGGGATTTAGATAGAATAAACTTAGAACTTAGATAGAACAACAAAAAGTAATATATGAATAAATCGAATATGAATAAATCGAAACTTTTGTTTGTTTATACCAGATTAAAATTAAAATGACTGACCTAATCATAACATAATCTAATTAGAATTATTATTTTTCCTGATCGTTAAAATCCATATTTTTTATAAAGTCAAATACCTAAAAAAGGAAAAAGATAGAATAAATTATTTATGATCAAAAATTCATTCATTTCAGTTATTCTACAAGAAGAAAACAAGGGGTCTGTTGAATTTCAAGTATTCAGTTTTACCAATAAAATACGGAGACTCACCTCGCATTTGGAATTGCACAAAAAAGATTTTTTATCTCAAAGAGGTTTGCGAAAAATTCTGGGAAAACGTCAACGGCTATTGGCTTATTTGTCAAAGAAAAATGTAGTACGTTATAAGAAATTAATTAGTCAGTTGAATATTCGGGAGCCAAAAACTCGCTAATTTAAGTTGAGGATTCGTTTGCATTTTATTGTTTTGTTAGTTATTAGATTTTGCATTTTGATAAACCTCATTTTGAGAAATTCATGGAATAATGAATTAGGAAAGAAAAGATATGACCGTACCGGCTACAAGAAAAGATCTCATGATAGTCAATATGGGCCCTCATCATCCATCGATGCATGGTGTTCTTAGACTGATCGTTACTCTCGATGGTGAAGATGTTATTGACTGTGAACCCGTATTGGGCTATTTACACAGAGGAATGGAAAAAATAGCGGAAAACCGAACAATTATCCAATATCTTCCTTATGTAACACGTTGGGATTATTTAGCTACTATGTTTACGGAAGCAATAACAGTAAATGCACCAGAACAATTGGGAAATGTTCAAGTACCTCAAAGGGCTAGTTATATCAGGGTAATTATGCTAGAGCTGAGTCGTGTGGCTTCTCATTTGTTATGGCTTGGACCTTTTATGGCGGATATCGGTGCGCAGACCCCCTTTTTTTATATTTTCAGAGAAAGAGAATTGCTATATGATCTATTCGAAGCTGCCACAGGTATGCGAATGATGCATAATTATTTCCGCATCGGAGGGGTAGCTGCTGATCTACCTCATGGCTGGATAGATAAATGTTTGGATTTCTGCGATTATTTTTTAACGAGTGTTGTTGAATATGAAAAACTTATTACGCGGAATCCCATTTTTTTGGAACGGGTTGAAGGAGTGGGCATTATTGGTGGCGAAGAGGCAATAAATTGGGGCTTATCAGGACCAATGTTACGAGCTTCTGGGATCCAATGGGATCTTCGTAAAGTTGATCATTATGAATCTTACAACGAATTCGATTGGGAAGTCCAATGGCAAAAAGAAGGGGATTCATTAGCTCGTTATTTAGTACGAATTGGCGAAATGAGGGAATCCATAAAAATTATTCAACAGGCTCTAGAAGGAATTCCCGGAGGACCCTATGAGAATTTAGAAATTCGGCGCTTAGATGGAGCAAGGAATTCCGAATGGAATGATTTTGAATATAGATTCATTAGTAAAAAGCCTTCGCCTAATTTTGAATTGTCGAAACAAGAACTTTATGTAAGAATCGAAGCCCCAAAAGGGGAATTAGGAATTTATTTGATAGGAGATAATAGTGTTTTCCCCTGGAGATGGAAAATTCGTCCGCCCGGTTTCATCAATTTGCAAATTCTTCCTCAGCTAATTAAAAGAATGAAATTGGCGGATATTATGACAATATTAGGTAGTATAGATATTATTATGGGAGAAGTTGATCGTTGAAATGATAATTGGCACAACAGAAGTACAAACTATCAATTCTTTTTCTAAATCAGAATCCTTAAAAGAAGTCTATGGACTCATCTGGCTATTTGTCCCTGCTTTGGCCCTTATATTGGGAATCACAATAGGGGTACTAGTAATTGTATGGTTAGAAAGAGAAATATCCGCAGCGATACAACAACGTATTGGACCTGAATATGCTGGTCCGTTGGGAATTCTTCAAGCTCTAGCAGACGGGACTAAATTACTTTTTAAAGAGGACCTCCTCCCGTCTAGAGGAGATATTCGTTTGTTTAGTCTCGGGCCGTCTATAGCGGTCATATCAATTCTATTAAGTTATTTAGTAATTCCTTTTGGGTATCGACTTGTTTTAGCCGATCTCAGTATAGGTGTTTTTTTATGGATCTCCATTTCAAGTATTGCTCCGATCGGGCTTCTTATATCAGGATATGTATCGAATAATAAATATTCCTTTTCAGGTGGCCTACGAGCTGCTGCTCAATCTATTAGTTATGAAATACCATTAACTCTATGTGTGTTATCAATATCTCTACGTGTGATTCGTTAGAACATGAACTTTGACCTCTCTTCGAAATGAAATAAAGGAAAGAGGGATGAATGTATTGGATGGATGGAGATATTTTCATTTTTTTATTCATCATTCATTCAGGTTGATGAGTTAAACCAGATAGTTATATGAGTGAAACAAAACAACTTATCAATGTGTAGTAAAAAGAGAAAATCTCATTCCCTATATACAAGAATAAAGTGGAAGTAAACATAAGCAGTATAAACTCTTTATCCCAAGATTGAGATTCCTTGATTAGTCATCATATCTTGAAGCGGGTACAAAAGATCAACTGTATGGGGTTTCTACTATAATGTCTTGTATTTATTACCATACCGGGGATCAATGAAAAATGAGTGGACGGTTAGGAACACCAAGGTACACAAAGGATTAGTAATAGATATAATGTAAGGTATCGAGGTATTTACACATAAAACGAATCAGAACATAATAGGGGCTTTAAGTTGGTAGAAACGATCAAGCAGTACTTCCCCACGATTCCGATCTAGAGTATGCTCCTAGTCACTGATTAAAGAAATAACTATCAAGAACGAATTAACCCCTTATTCTCAGGAGTACCTCTTATGAGAAAGAAGAACAGGAACAAAAGAAATAGAATGCAAATACAATAATAGAGTGGGAAAAATCTCTTTATTTTTTTTCCTCCATTATACCAATACTATGGTCTTTATGATTTATTAAAGAGTGTCTAATTCTTTCTATCTATTGATATAACGAGTATTTTATTGAAAGATTAAGTTATTACCGAAGATTTAATTATAGGGGATGAGATCAATTCGGAAGCACCCTTTTTGTTATTCTAGCAGACAGAATTCCAGTGGTCTAATTTTTGGGACTCTCTAAGGTATTTTTATTACATCCACCCTACTAAGATACCTATAATACCGAATCAGTCCTTACATTTATTTGTACACGGCCATAGAGGAGCCGTATGAAGCTGAGGTCTCATGTACGGTTTTGGAATAGCGGTGAGAACAGTGATGTTATTATCGACTATGATTATCGAACAGTTCAAGTACAGTTGATATAGTGGAGGCGCAGTCAAAATATGGTTTTTGGGGATGGAATATGTGGCGTCAACCTATAGGGTTTATAGTTTTTATAATTTCTTCTCTAGCGGAATGTGAGAGATTACCTTTTGATTTACCAGAAGCGGAGGAGGAATTAGTAGCAGGTTATCAAACCGAATATTCCGGGATCAAATACGGTTTATTTTACATTGCTTCTTACCTAAATCTCTTAGTTTCTTCATTATTTGTAACAGTTCTTTATTTAGGTGGGTGGAATTTATCTATTCCGTACATATCTGTTCCTGAACTTTTTGCAATAAATACAATTGCTAGAGTCTTTGGAATCACAATTGGTATCTTTATTACATTAGCTAAAGCTTTTTTATTTCTCTTCATATCTATCACAACAAGATGGACTTTACCCAGGATGAGAATGGACCAGCTATTAAATCTTGGATGGAAATTCCTTTTACCTATTTCTCTAGGTAATCTATTATTGACAACCTCTTCCCAACTTGTTTCACTATAACTAACAGAATACAATAACAATATTCTAGACTCATAACCTCTCTTAAACAAGAGAAAGAAACATTAACTTATTCGCGGATATCTACAATCATGTTTCCTATGGTGACTGGGTTCATGAATTATGGTCAACAAACAATACGAGCCGCAAGGTATATTGGTCAAAGTTTCATAATTACCTTATCCCATACAAATCGTTTACCTGTAACTATTCAGTATCCTTATGAAAAATCGATCACATCAGAGCGTTTCCGTGGTCGAATCCACTTTGAATTTGATAAATGTATTGCTTGTGAAGTATGTGTTCGTGTATGCCCCATAGATTTACCTGTTGTTGATTGGAGATTTGAAAGAGATATAAAAAAAAAACAATTGCTTAACTATAGTATTGATTTTGGTGTCTGTATATTTTGTGGTAATTGTGTCGAATATTGTCCCACAAACTGTTTATCAATGACTGAAGAATATGAACTTTCGACTTATGATCGTCACGAATTGAATTATAATCAAATTGCTTTGGGTCGACTACCCGTGTCAGTAATTGAAGACTACACAATTCAAACAGTTATGAATTCGACTCAAATAAAAATAGACAACCTTGATTCAAGAACAATTACCAATTATTAAGTTATTAAGATTCAATTTGGATAGTAAAGTATCCAAGCTTTTTTTTGTTAGTCGATGTAACTAAAAGTAATAACTATTGATTGTTGAGAATTATCATTTTAAATAGATAATATATTTTATATTTTTCGTGATGATTTCTAAATATTAAATGCCAACCCCACTTTTTATTTTATTCGGAATAAAAGGTGGAGTTGGCATCCATATCTCCATTAATCTATACCCCAATCTATACTATATTAAGATTAAATTTAGGAACAACGTATCATAGACAAGAAAAATAGGTTCATTTTGACTTCCTGGACTATTCAGTAAGGTCATGAAATCCTTCGATTTATTTATCTCTTATTTCATATTTCATACATAATGGATTTACCTGGATCAATACATAATATTCTTGTAGTATTTCTGGGATTAGTTCTTATATTGGGGGGCTTGGGAGTAGTATTATTTACCAATCCAATTTATTCCGCCTTTTCATTGGGATTGGTTCTTGTTTGTATATCCTTATTCTATATTCTATCGAATTCTTATTTTGTAGCTGCTGCACAACTTCTTATTTATGTAGGAGCCATAAACGTCTTAATCATATTCGCTGTAATGTTCATGAATGGTTCAGAATATTCCAACGATTCCCGCCTTTGGACTCTTGGGGATGGGGTTACTTCACTGGTTTGTACAAGTATTTTTTTTTCACTAATTACTACTATCCCAGATACGTCATGGTACGGAATTCTTTGGACTACAAGATCAAACCAGATTATAGAACAGGACCTAATAAGTAATGTTCAACAAATTGGGATTCATTTATCAACAGATTTTTATCTTCCATTTGAACTCGTTTCTATAATTCTTTTAGTTTCTTTAATAGGTGCAATTACTATGGCTCGTCAATAATAAATACTTAGAATTCTAAAATATTTTAGAAATAGAAATAGGAAAAAAATTCAAGTGGAAAGGCTTAAGATTTTTTAGTTAAATCTATTGCCAATACCTTCTTTTGTTCTGTAATGTTCTATTCTAGTCAATTCTAGTCAATCAAATCGGTTGAATTGTTATTCATATTGAAATGAATCAAAATTAATGAGGAGTTAGCCAATGATGTTCGAGCATGTACTTTTTTTGAGTGTCTATTTATTTTCTATCGGTATCTATGGATTAATCACAAGTCGAAACATGGTTAGAGCACTTATGTGTCTTGAGCTTATACTAAATTCAGTTAATATCAATCTCATCACATTTTCTGATTTATTTGATAGTCGCCAATTAAAAGGAGACATTTTCTCAATCTTTGTTATAGCTATTGCAGCTGCCGAAGCGGCTATTGGGTTAGCTATTGTTTCGTCGATCCATCATAACAGAAAATCAACTCGTATCAATCAATCGAATTTGTTGAATAATTAAATTGAGTCGTAATCATTCATTTTCATCATATAATTTATTATATTTATTAGAATTATATTAATTTGTTAGATTTATTAGAATTAGAATCTAATTTTCATTCTATTAATATTAGATAGTGTATTGTTTGTTAACCAATTGGAATTCGGATGTGCGACTTGTATTGTATAACTGTGGTTGTTGAAATGAGACAGAAATCAAAGTATCTTGGTGCTTTCTCATGAACAGAGTTAGAAAAATATATTGATTCTAAAAAAAAAATGGATAAATCATTGATTCATCTGGTGTCTACAATAGAAACATATAATTCATTTACTACTGATTTTACCATTTTTACCATACCAGATCGAAATTTTTTTATGTTCAAAACGAGGAGTTATAGATTAAATGTCACATTCAGTAAAAATTTATGATACGTGTATAGGATGTACTCAATGTGTACGCGCCTGCCCCACAGATGTATTGGAAATGATACCTTGGGACGGATGTAAAGCTAAGCAAATAGCTTCCGCGCCAAGAACCGAAGATTGTGTAGGTTGTAAGAGATGTGAATCCGCTTGCCCGACAGACTTTTTGAGTGTCCGTGTTTATTTATGGCATGAAACAACTCGCAGCATGGGGCTATCTTATTGATTGATACGTTACAAAAACTCCACTTGAATCGTTTGATTCCTCTTTACCGACAAAAGCCCGTACTCGATAAAATATATTATTCAGAGCACGGGCTTTTCTGGTCAAAGCGTATCTTGTCTTTATCACGAGTTATTTTCCTTGGTTAACAGTACTTGTTGTTTTGCCGATATTCGCGGGTTCTTCCATTTTTGTTCTTCCTCATAGGGGGAATAAGGTATTTCGTTGGTATACGATATGTATCTGCTTATTAGATCTTCTCCTAACGACCTATGCATTTTGTTATCATTTCCATTTGGACGATCCATTAATCCAATTGGAAGAAGATTGGAAATGGATAAATATTTTTGATTTTCACTGGAGACTGGGAATCGATGGACTTTCCGTAGGACCCATTTTACTGACAGGATTTATCACTACTTTAGCTACTTTAGCGGCTTGGCCAGTTACTCGAAATTCGCGATTATTCTATTTCTTTATGTTAGCAATGTACAGCGGTCAAATAGGATCATTTTCGTCTCGAGACCTTTTACTTTTTTTTATCATGTGGGAGTTAGAATTAATTCCTGTTTACTTACTTTTATCCATGTGGGGTGGAAAAAAGCGCTTGTACTCGGCTACAAAGTTTATTTTGTACACTGCAGGGGGTTCTATTTTTCTATTAATGGGAGTTCTAGGTATGGGTTTATATGGCTCCAATGAACCGACATTAGATTTTGAAAGACTAGCTAATCAATCATATCCTATAGCATTGGAAATAATATTCTATTTTGGCTTCCTTATTGTTTATGCTGTCAAATCGCCGATCATACCTCTACATACATGGTTACCAGATACCCACGGAGAAGCACATTACAGTACATGTATGCTTCTTGCTGGAATTTTATTAAAAATGGGAGCATATGGATTGATTCGTATCAATATGGAATTATTACCCCGCGCTCATTCCATATTTTCTCCCTGGTTGGTGATAGTGGGAACAATACAAATAATCTATGCAGCTTCAACCTCTTTTGGTCAACGCAATTTAAAAAAGAGAATAGCCTATTCTTCTGTATCTCACATGGGTTTCACAATTATAGGAATTGGTTCGATAACTAACATGGGACTAAATGGAGCCATTCTACAAATGCTTTCTCATGGATTTATTGGTGCTGCACTTTTTTTCTTGGCGGGAACCTGTTGTGATAGAATACGGCTTGTTTATCTCGACGAAATGGGTGGGATAGCTGTCCCAATGCCAAAACTATTTACCATGTTCAGTAGCTTCTCGATGGCCTCTCTTGCATTGCCGGGAATGAGCGGTTTTGTTGCAGAATTAGTAGTATTTTTTGGAATAATTACTAGTTCAAAATATCTTTTAATGCCAAAAGTACTAATTACTTTTGTAATGGCAATTGGAATGATATTAACTCCTATTTATTTATTATCTATGTTACGTCAGATGTTTTACGGATACAAGTTATTCAATGTTCCAAACTCTAATTTTATGGATTCTGGACCACGAGAACTGTTTGTTTTGATCTGTCTCGTTTTACCTGTAATAGGGATTGGTATTTATCCTGATTTCGTTCTCTTACTATCAGTTGACAAGGTGCAAACTATCCTATCTAATTATTTAGATAGATAGTTTTTATTGTTTTTATTAATGAGACAGAAAGTCTTATAATTATGTAAAATAAAAAATAAAGTGAATTAGAGTTGTAATGAGATGTATCTCGGGTTTTTGCGAACCATTTGATTCTTTGAGTCAAATGGTTCGCAAAAACTCTTGTTATATACGAGACGATGTTCTTATGTTATGTATCCTTCAGGTAGTTTGTTCAATTAGATGTTAATGTGAATGAACCATAACTATGTAGGCCTATTCCTAATAGATTAATCCCAAAATAGCATATCCAAATTATAAGAAATCCTATAGAAGCCACAAGTGCCGAATTCGTATCTTGTAAACTTTGATTTGTTCTAGTATGTAAATAAATCGCGAATATGATCCAAGTAATAAATGCCCAAGTTTCCTTGGGATCCCAATTCCAATAAGATCCCCAAGCCTCATTAGCCCATACTGCTCCAGAAAGAATACCTATGGTTAAAAAAGTAAATCCTAAACTAATGACACGATAACTCCAATAATCCAAACGCTGAGTCAATTGATATTTGTAATAATTTCTAAATGAAAGAAAAGAAGTGTTTTTTAAAACACTTCTTTTCTTATTCAAGTATTCGACTTCGTCAAATAAAAATGACTTAATTAATAAATTATTGCCTTTTAAAAAAATATCGATGTTTTTTCGAAATGTAATGACTAAAAGAGCAACTGATAATAATGATCCACATAAAAGAGCCGCATAGCTCAATAACATCATACTTACGTGCATCATTAACCACTGAGATTGTAGGGCGGGTACTAATATTGCGGATTGATGAATTTCGGTTGAAAGACCCGACGTGGCAAAACCTTGGGTAAAAATAACACTTGGTGTGGTTATTACGCTTAAATCATTTTTATGATTTCGTATCTTAGGAATCATATGAATAATGGAGAAACTCCATGAAAGGAAGATTAATGACTCATATAAATTACTTAATGGGAAATGCCCCGAATAAACCCAACGAATAATTAATAATCCTGTTAGAGAAAAAAAAGTAGCTATCATACCTCTTTCCGATGAATTGTGTAATCCTACGATTTCGTGGACTAATAAGGTCATCAAATGAATCGTAATCACAATTGAAATGATCGAAAAAGAGATATGAGTTAATATATGTTCTAAAGTTGCAAATATCATAAAAAAAGGGGGTTCTCCATTATAGAATTAAAATCGAGAATTAAATATATTATAGAATCCACTGTGTCCCCTTTATAGGATGCCGCCACTCGGACTCGAACCGAGATGCTCTAGCACTGCTTCCTAAGAGCAGCGTGTCTACCGATTTCACCATGGCGGCTTATTCGAAATATTAATAAATAATAGTCAATTCATGTTGAACGGTCAAGATTTAAGGATTCAATATTGTTAGTAAACATTAGAATCGATAAAAAAAGACTCATTTAAATTCATATTTGAATGTTTACTAAGTACCGCACGTAGGGTTCAGCTTTAACAATCAACTTTCACGTATCTAGAACCTCGAACTCAGTTCTACTCGAACAAGATAGTTTTGCTCTCGGCCGAGGGTCGAGTTATAAAACGAAAAATTGTCTTTTTTTTAATTGATTTTATCAATAAAAACTATAATTTTATATTTCTCGCAATTTTATCACTAAACCGAAGAATTTTTCTAATGATTTCGATACCTTAGTATTATTAATAATACAATACTCTTAGTAATTTATGATACTATTTACTAAATTACTAAATCTAATTAGGTTTTTGGCTACATATATAACAAAAAAAACTTTAAATCTCTATCAATTAACTTTTCACAAGAGAAGTTAATTGATAGAGAAAAAATAATAATATAATACTTAGGGGCCAGTAAACATAAGAATTATTATTCTATATACCACGCCGTGGCAGTTGGTTCTAACTAATATTGATATTAAGGAGTTAAATAGATTTAATCCATTACCAATCATTCATCTTAAATTAAAGATTTTGAAGTTATTAATGGTATGTTGATTTAGATTATTCCACTATTTTATTACTTGTTTGTTGCACAAAGAAACTTTTTGAATGCCCAGTAGAAACCGATTTAGCTAAAGAAAGGGCTTTTACTGCCGTTAAATATCCCTTCTTCTTCCAAATATTTCTACGAATACGTTTTTTTGATCTAGAAGTACGTTTTTTTGGAACCGCCATTCAAAAACAAAATACTAATTTTTATCATTGTATGTGAAAGACATATATTTAGATCATTTTTTAGTGATTATCCATAGTTATCTCTGAATAATAAATAATTTTTCAAAACATATATAACTTATAAACTAAACATATATATTATATATTATAAACTAAACATACTATATATAAATACATATAATATATGAATTATGTATATACATATATATATATGTACCTAATGCCATATAACATATATCGAAGGATAAATGGAATAGATAATTTTTTTAACTTTAACAAAGTAAAAGGCATTTTTTTACATTAATTGATTAATTATTAAATTAAGTTAAGAGTCCATAATTTGAATTAAATTCGAATTCAATCCTAATTAGATTAATGTAGTTAATCTCTTAAACAAGATATTCCATTAAATTAACTAGTAAAGATGACCTTAATTTAAGTTATTTTTTATTTTAGTTCTGCACAAAGTAGGGGTATCATAGGATAAATATAAGTTTTACTTAGTAAAATACCATCAATAAGTTCCCAATGGATTAGATAATTACCGCAAAAAAATTAATTGGAATAAACTAGTCCCCTTTTATTGATTATTGATAGATACTATAGACCTACGAATAAAGTTAAAGTACTGTTTGTTTTTGATATAATTGTTTTTCCTTATCATAACCATATATATATGGTTATAGATATAATAATATCTATAATAGATATTATAATCTATTCTATAATAATATTATCTATAATAATATTATAAATATAAATTATTCAAAATCTCATATTCTGCATTTTAATAAATATAGTTAATAACGAATTATAACTAAGTAATAACCTTTACTTGGGCAGCTAGTCATGTTATTTGATCAACCAATTGTAGCTTTTAAAATATTTCAAATAAATATCTGAAAATTAATCTAAGAATTAAACGATTTTTTTTTTTAGTTTTTTTGAGATTTTTTCTTGATTTATTTTATTATTGTTCTTTTCGAAAAAGACAAGAATTGGTGAATCGGAAACAATTAAATTAATAAGAATAAATAAATAAAAATTTGTTTTTTATGGAACATACATATCAATATGCTTGGATAATACCTTTTCTTCCGCTTCCAGTTACAATGTCAATAGGATTTGGACTTCTGCTTTTTCCTACAGCAACAAAAACTATTCGTCGTATGTGGGCTTTTACTAGTGTTTTACTGCTAAGTATAACTATGGGGTTTTCGGCCAGTCTGTCTATTCAGCAAATAAATGGAAGTTTTATCTATCAATATCTATGGTCTTGGACCATCAATAATGATTTTTCCTTAGAGTTCGGACACTTGATCGATCCACTTACTTCTATTATGTCAATACTCATTACTACTGTTGGAATCATGGTTCTTATTTATAGTGATAATTATATGTCTCACGATCAAGGATATTTAAGATTTTTTGCTTATATGAGTTTTTCCAATACTTCCATGTTGGGATTAGTTACTAGTTCCAATTTGATACAAATTTATATTTTTTGGGAACTGGTAGGAATGTGCTCGTATTTATTAATAGGTTTTTGGTTTACACGACCGATTGCAGCAAGTGCTTGTCAAAAAGCTTTTGTAACTAATCGTGTAGGAGATTTTGGTTTATTATTAGGAATCTTAGGTTTTTATTGGATAACAGGCAGTTTCGAATTTCGGGATTCATTCGAAATAGTTAATAACATGATGCATAGTAATGGGATCAATTCTGTATTTATTACTCTCTGTG